TCATATTCGGGGGCATAATTCACATGGATATAGTAAGTCTTGCTTGGGCTGCTTTAATGGTAGTCTTTACATTTTCCCTTTCACTTGTAGTATGGGGAAGAAGTGGACTCTAGGGCTAGGGTAATTACTAATTGAATTGAGTTGAGTAATCAAACTGTATTAATAGTTTCATAATCCTTCTGCAAAGCGTTTTTCTTTCAAATATCTTCATTTTTAAATTCGACTGGAATCCAGTAAAGTAATGTAATAGATGACGAATAACCTTTCAATCAAACAAATAGTTAAATTAAATGATTCCCATCTTCGTATTTTGAAACTAAACGGAATACGCATGATATGCAATTTTTTCCAACCAAATTGAAATAGAGTATTTAGATGAACTAGCTCTTAACAGAATTATATATAAATATTACAATGAGGAGCAACCGACCCCTTTTTATTTGTTTCTCGCTTTACTGTTCAAAAAGGAAGTCGATCTGTTATTATGTAGATACGTATTTTATAAGATAAGAGTAAAGGTGGGCATTCAATTATATCATATTGATCGAAATCGGTCTAAACCAAATGGATGTACCAAAGTAAAGAACTCGAATTGGGGTACTATGTATATTACACATATGGGAGTTATATGTACATATATCAATATACAGATTACGGAGTGATCTACATTAAGCCATCTTTCTTTATACAGTCCAACTTTATTATTTTATATAATAATGTATAGTAGAATTATACACTAATAGATAGTATGGTAGAAAGGAATATAGGAACCTTTCTACCATACTATCAAATCTCATATACGTCTGATTTTAATTCGCTCATTTTATTTAAGACGTGGAATTTGAATCCCTTTCATTTCTTCCATTATTGATAAGAACTAAGAAGTCAAGCTTGATTCAAATTAATCGTTTTGACTGACCGTTTTTACGTAAATGATAAGTAAAAAAGCAGTAGGAACTAGAATGAACAGTGCAGTAGCAATAAATGCGAGAATATTTACTTCCATAATTTCATCGTTTTTTTACTTCATAATTAATAACTCGGGATCTGATCCCATAGAGATTCTAAATCTTTATCCTGTAAATTCAATGGGAGAAATACATCCCGATGATATTGAATCGGATCAATATCATTGAATAACAATATCTGAGCTATCAAATCTATTCATCATCGAGAATGGAATAGTATAACATAGGAAGATCTTTTATCCATACGGAATAAAAACCTAAAATGGAATTCCTGATCCAATTTAGAATCTCATTGAATTATTATTCTTTATTTTATCCATTCGTTATTTTCTATAACCTACCGTCTTATTTATAGAATCATATATATAATATAATAAAGGATCATCTGGCCCATCTTCCGCTTCCATTGGTCAAAAACCCAACCCAAATACAAATAGTAGAAGTAAAATGGAAAAAATAAGAAGAAAAGATCGAATATTTTGATAAATTTGAAAATAAAAAATGAACTCTTTTTTTTTAGTTTGTTCTTTCTTCGATAGGACCTTCCCCGGAAATAAAAAAAGATTACTCATTCCCTCACTAAGAGAAGAGAGGGTCTATCTTTTCTTTGTTTGCTCTTCCTTTTCTTAATTACTTAATTTAAATATTCCTTTCTTTCCTTGAACCGGCCCTGGGACACATATATCCAAAATGAAGTATGTAGTTTGAATGATATAAATAGATTGTTTCCTATTAGTAATTTCAGTTATCCAAAATTGGAGCTAGAAAGAGGCTTTAATATGAAAAAAAAAGTATTTTATCGAGGTAACTATATGAAAAGTGCATTTTTTATCGTACAATAAACGAATCAAAATTTGTGTATATGCTCTAGTGAAAGTATATATATAAGTATTCGATTCCCTTCCACGGGTCAGGAGCAATCGAAAAAAACCAGACAAGGATTTCTTTTAATCCTAACTAAATAGGGTGCTACCCACAATTGTACCAATTCAATATGACTATCCCCCTCGGTACTAATTGAAGTAATTGAAATTGTCGCATTGTATTTTCTCAATAAAAAATTCGAAACGGAAAAAAAAAGGACCCTATGGGAATTAGATCCCACTCTATGCCCCTTGACAGAAAATAAAAAAATGAATTGATGGAGTCATCGGATACTAGGTCGGGACTGACGGGGCTCGAACCCGCAGCTTCCGCCTTGACAGGGCGGTGCTCTGACCGATTGAACTACAATCCCAGAGAAATAAGGTATACAGCATACATATTATTAATGATTTGATTAAGACTAGTTTAATTTAGAATTGTCGTATTGTAACAGAGAAAGAAGTGATTGGTATATTAATATCCACATAGATATGGACTTTAGTGAGAACGACACGGATTACTAGAAATCCTATTGTAAAATCGTGTTAAATCGATTGATACGAAATCTTTCCAAAAAATATTTTGACTTGTTAATTCTTGTCCTATATTTTCGGATTATGATATGAATCTAGATAATTCAAAAAATAAAGAATATATCGGAAAAAAACAAATAGGATATAAAATTAACCAGACGTTTCCGGCGGACAAATTTCTTATATTATGTAATCTCATGATGGATCGGTGAATTCTTGGGCCGAGCTGGATTTGAACCAGCGTAGACATATTGCCAACGAATTTACAGTCCGTCCCCATTAACCACTCGGGCATCGACCCAGGAAGAATCAAGTCTAGACTTATTGATAATACATGATCAACCTCCTTTCGTAGTACCCTACCCCCAGGGGAAGTCGAATCCCCGCTGCCTCCTTGAAAGAGAGATGTCCTGAACCACTAGACGATGGGGGCATATCTGCGATGCCCAACCGACATCATACTATATATACTCATAGTATGAATAGTTTTTTGTAATTGTCAATATAATGTAATGGTGTGACTAAATACGAATAAGTTTTCCACCTTTCCTTTCGCGATTCCGATAGAATATTTTTTCATTCATGGTTCATGAATGAAAAAAATTCTATATTCTATTTCTATATATAGATTCTATATCATTAGAATGGATAAACATTCCATTATATAGGAAATAATTATAATGTGTTATAATTAATAATTAATGAAGTATAGGATCGCTAGTGATTTGTCCGACAGAAAAGCCATTCTTCAACCTTCACGCATCGATTCACGCATTGTTAAGATGCGATATTCCTATCTTACAGCTAGGAAATTAAGAAACGATAGAAAGTTTCTTTTTTTCTAAGAGCAGAGCTTGGATTTCAGGTACGAGTTGAATCTTTTCATTCCATACATTACATGATTTGATCACATATCAAATATCTTGTATCTATTTCAATTTGTGTATTAATCAAACGAATCTCGTTGTGATAGGGGTCAATAAAAGAAAAAAAAAGTAATTAGGTTTTAGCCTAGACTGACTAAAAAAAAAAAGATATTCCCGAATGAGACACTATGAGCCTACTGTATGCACCTATGTAATGTAATATGTAGGTATATAATATATGTATATGTCTTCACATTGTCTCATTCAGGAATGGAATAAAATAGGCCCTTTTAACTCAGCGGTAGAGTAACGCCATGGTAAGGCGTAAGTCATCGGTTCAAATCCGATAAGGGGCTTTTTCCACAAAACTCTAGTTTCAATCTTCATTTTTTAGTGGATAATAGGGATATTTTTTTTATTAGAATGAGTTAATTAACTAATTATGATTATAAATATAATGAGATAGTATAGTGATTATAAAGTGTTCATTATAATGATAAATCACCCCGCTTATTGGGAAGACAACTATGTCACTACAGGCTATATTCTTACTCAACTCAGGTTTCATTATTCCATATTTTTGGTTCGAGGACATAGATATTCTACCTACTCAACCCCAATTATGAATCGCCAAATATTCCTACTTTTCCGTTATTCCAATCAAATCCATCATAAATATAAGAAATAAAAAAGGTAAGTGGACCTGACCTATTGAATCATGACTATATCAGCTATTCTGATATTCAAATTTGATAGAGATAGAATTGTAGCCTCGAAATTTTTTTTTTTTCATTTCCTTTAGACTACGTCGCAAGAATTTTGAATTTGTCGATATTTCCGATTCAATCTTTTTTGGATCCTCCATAAGAATAAATTATTATTCCGTTCCTCCACTCCTCCACGCGAAACGTTTATTCTGAGTCACAAAATAAGAGACGTCTATTTTTGAATATCTTTCTTTGATTCAAAAAAAAAGGATCGGTTGCTTATATATAGATTTTTTTATCTATCTATATATAGATTTTTTTTATCTATCTATAGTTATAAATATAGATAGATCGGGTCGTGGCTTTATGTACCAAATATTTACATATTGATGCATCCTCTATTTTTGTTTCGACAATGGGATGGATAACGAGAACGGATACTAGAAATAGAAAGATATTTGAATTTCCAGTCCACTATCCACTATATAGTATATAGTATTTAATTTACTATTTTATATTGCATATCATATTTCATTTAGAGACAGGGGGAAAATAAGGAATTTCCCCTCTTTTTCTGACAACAACAAGGTAAAGTAAATAAGCAAATAGTCCATTTTTTGGCTCGAACCATTCAAAAATATATTATACTTTGTAGTTTTCGATTCATCTGAAGGAAATATAAAAGAGAAAGAAGACAATAAAATAAAAAAAATGAATTAAAATTGAAAAGTCATATCATATAAATTATATAGGGTACTGTAGTCGTTTAATATACTATAGAATAGAAATAAGTTGGAAGAATCCATAGAGATATTTATTGATTGATCTTTTCTCAATATCACAAACAAGATCCAAAAATAAGATTAGTTGGTGGAGCGGGTGTAGATAGGAGGAGCAACTGGTGATGGGAGCGGGGATCATTTGTTCAAAGCATAGTTCTTTCAAAAAATTCATCTGAGTTGAGTGATGAGTCATAAGACAATTCAAGATTCAGATAGTTATTCAGAATAAAAGAGGAAAAAATAATAGAATCGAACTCATGGATTTACCTAGGTCGGTTTA